TAGGGAAGGTGGGTCAAAAAACTTATTAGATACTATTTGACTCCGGTATCTAATAAGTCCTACCTACTATTGGATTTGAACCAATGACTCCCGCCGTATGAAAGCAATACTCTAACCACTGAGTTAAGTAGGTTATTTAGAATCCCAAAGAGAACCAAATTGAACCTATCCCCATGGATGGATTCTAAATATCATATTACTTATAAGCAATACCACTCAAAATTTTATGATGTTGGATCATAGAATATTCATCTTGACAAGAAATTTTATACATGATAAAATATGTATCACAAGCACTAAGGGCTATAGCTCAGTTGGTAGAGCACCTCGTTTACACGCGCGCCAATGTTTTTCAGGGGAGTCCATCATACAAGCAAAAAAGTTGATCTTATTGAGAAATCGATGTCTTACTCCAGAACTTTAAGGGAACAATAGCCTGACAAACGGTTCGGTCCGATTTGAGTGCCTATTTAGGTACCAAAGAGACCCCATCATTGATTTGAGATATTGATAAGGTGAATACCAGTACATTCAATGCTAGGCATAATGAGTATAAGGTCCTCAAAAAAATATCTTTTCGTCCTATGAACTTTAAGGTGTATGAAGTTTCATATTTTTTTCTTTTTTGAACGATAGAGACTTCATTTAACTTAAAATGATCTAGGCCAGAGGCAAACCTATGTCAAGATAACCCCACCTTTGAAACACTTTGGTAGTGCTCCTGGATCAGAATCTAAACTAATGAATCAGAGCATATGGAGCCATCTCCTTATCTTCATTTTATTTTTATGTCAAGAAAAAAAATGGCGGATTAACTGATATTTCTATCGGTTAATGAACAAGCCCAATGCAAAAAAGATGCATGTTGGGTCTTTGAAACAGTTCAAATCATTTTGATAATAATAAGTTTGATCTGTTTTACCGAGAAGGTCTACGGTTCGAACCCGTATAGCCCTAGAGCCCTATAACAAAAATGAAAATTTTCAATACAATATGAAATTCTATAATATAATTTTCATTTATTAATTTCGTGCTTGTTGCTTGTAACTAACCGGTTGGTTCATCGAAAACGAAATTATTCCTTGAAACTCACACACGGGAATCGAACAGAAAACTGAAAGAAAAATGCATTTCATTTCAAGGGGTGGAATCGATACTTATCCAATCGTGAATAAACTTTCATCATTAATCTTTGGAGGGAAATTCCATATGAATTTTCCTGTCCACAATCAAGTTAGTCATACTCCTTCTCTTTGGTATACCTAATCTTAATGAATTTAAGAAGTCAAAATCCTGACACGAGCCCGATGAAAAACTATATCTATATATAGAGTAATTCACATAAATAGAAATCTAGGGAATAACCTGATGTATTTGTAGACAAGCCAAAGTTTGTTGAAAAACGAATCTCCTTGGTAAGTTTCATTGTCAACAATGTAAAATAAGCTTTGTCTTCGTATACCTTAGCTAGACCTAGCGAAGTACAGTACAACAAAAACGGGGGGATGGTCCTCTTTTTCTGTATTCAATCAAGAAAAAACCCCACATTTTAATAATAATCAAAGGAATATACCAACACTAAGATATTCGAAATCCTGAGACGGAAATACTTATCCATTCTCTTACCATTTGAATACTTGTTATATTCTAAATCACTAAGAAAAAACAACAAAAAGACCTCCTGATTCTATTCCTAATAAAATCGAAATCTATAAATCAAATTTTTTGAAAAATTCTATTTTATTTTTATTTGGAACTCGCTTTTTTTAGCAAAGATCCTAGGCGAAAACAAGAGAATTTGTCTAAGAGTAATAGTTAGAGTTATACTAACTAAAGAAATTCAATAAAATAAAATCGAATTAAAAAGATTATCGAATTAAAAAAATAAAGGAGACTGGAAATAGGATCCCAGTCAAGTCAGTCGATGAATCTTGAAATGAGATATGCCTCACAATAAACAAAGTAAACTAGATGGGTTGGTCAAAATGAATTCTTGTTTTGACTAAACAATTATGAATGACTTGACAATTTCAATTCGAATTGACCAATCCGGTACATTTTCCACGTTCATAGGAGTGCGTCTATGTTTTTGCTTTACGAATATGATATCTTTTGGGCATTTCTAATAATATCAAGTCTTGTTCCTATTTTGGCATTTTTCATTTCCGGGGTTTTAGCCCCGATTAGAAAGGGGCCGGAGAAACTTTCTAGTTATGAATCAGGTATAGAACCAATGGGCGACGCTTGGTTACAATTTCGAATCCGTTATTATATGTTTGCTCTAGTTTTTGTTGTTTTTGATGTTGAAACAGTTTTTCTTTATCCATGGGCAATGAGTTTCGATGTATTGGGTCTATCTGTATTTATAGAAGCTTTAATTTTCGTGTTTATCTTAATCTTTGGTTTAGTTTATGCATGGCGAAAGGGGGCATTGGAATGGTCTTAGCTCCTGAATATTCAGACAATAAAAAGAAAAGGGCAAAAACGATTTCAAAAGTTA